ACAACAACGATTAATTACTATTGCTATAAAACAAGCTCGTATTTTATCTTTGTTACCTTTTCTTAATAATGAGAAACAATTTGAAAGAACCGAGTCGACCACTAGAACTTCTAGTCTTAGAGCCAGAAAAAGATAGGTTTACTCTTTCTTCACTTGAATTCAACTTCCCATTCGAACTCAAACGCGGATTTATATTTTGTTGGAAAAATACAAGAATCCGGATTTAATTCTCGTGTCGTAAGAAAAAAATCATAATCTGGGAAGAAGCAATCTTTTTATTGAACGTGTTGATTCATATTTATTTTGACTACTTTCTCATATTTTATCATATTCTATTCATTTTTATTCGACCTTCCCGGAGTTCATTCTCCGGGCAACTCCGTTTAACCGGTGGATTCCTTCCAACCTACTTCTTTTATGATCTCATTGGAAATCATATAAAGACAATTCCTATTTGATATAGCTATTTGTGCAAGTATTTTACGATTAAGAAGCAACTGTCTCTTGTACAGATCGTTTATTAATCTACTATAACTATAGCATACCCCCCTTTCACGAATTGCTGCATTTATTCGAGTGATCCACAAACGACGAAAATTTATTTTTTGCCTATCCCTATCCCGATGAGCCGAAACCAAAGCTCTTATTTTTTGTTGAGTAATAGTTCGAGTAAGTCTTGAATGAGCCCCCCGAAAGCTTGATGCAAATAAACGAATTTTTGTTCTACGTCTCCGAGCGATATATCCCCGTCTAATTCTGGTCATTGAATAAATGAAACTTTAACGAATAACTAATAGATTTCCTTTCTTTCAGTTATTCTTTTGCCCCTTTACTAGTATATTAATAACAAAACGGATTTTTCCAATGTATAAACTAAAAATTCCAATGGCTTTGGCTACTATAACCTTCCCAACCACGATTTTTTATTTTTTCTAGGCATTTCACCTCGAAATACGAACTTGTACTATACTAGGTATTAAAAAAAAAAATAGCAATGATAAAGAAATAGTGGATTTCATCGTTTCTATGGTTACTTCTTAAACGGTGAGGTCTTCTCTATACACCGGAGCCTTTACTTCATTTAATCAATGTTATTGCTAACTTGTATAGTTCACATTCTTCGGCTCTACCCATGAATTATCCAGTAATAGGTCTTTCACAACGAGCTCTACCTATACAGTAACGGTATTTAATTATGAAGGTTGGCTGGGTAGCTGACCCTGTTAGTCCGTTCTTGCAAGAGGGGTCTATGTTAACTAATATTTCCTCCGCTTAATGGATAACCATTTGCTACCAGTGGAGAATTGCTTCTCATCTTGAATTGAGGTGAGTGGATTTACACCAATAGAAACCATAAATTTCATACACAATAAAAGGGATATGATCCATTTTCTTATTTTTAGATAGGAAATGTAGTTCGTTTTTCCGTTCTATCCTATTTGATCATTGATATTCGAACATTGTTCTCTTTCCTTTGTTCTAGTTCATGATCTGAACGAGTCGCACATACACCCTAGTACATGTTCCTCGACGCTGAGGGCATCCCCGAAGCGCGGGGGATTTTGTGACATTTCTAATTGGCTGTCTTGTATTTCTAATAAGTTGTTTAATAGTTGGCATGTTGAATCATATACATAATGGGCTGGTTTAGATCGATCCTAACCGGATGATTATGAATTACTTTTATTCAATAGAATAGTAAATAAAAGTCATAGAATATTAAACTCGGCAGGAGTAATTTCAAATCACGAATTGACGCGAAATCCAGGCTATTGTCATTCAACAGCTACAAGATCAACAATTCCATAAGCTTGGGCCTCTGTTGCTGACATAAAAACATCTCTTTCCATGTCTTCGGATACAACCCATAAGGGTTTGCCCGTTCTTTGTACATAAACCCTTGTCAGGGTTTCACGTAGTTTCAGCAGTTCTCCCACTTCCAGGATGAATTCTCCCGTTGCTACTTCAGAAAAAGAACCAGCAGGTTGATGGATCATTACCCTGATGATATAAGATAATAAAAGGTTTCTCTATTTCGCATGATGAGGGGAAGATAAAAGAAAGATAAAAGAATAACAAGAAAAAAAGATAGAATCGAACAACCGTACGGGCATCTTTTATGCATTGCATACGGCTCTACAATAAAATTGACCCTTACCTTCCATCAAAGAAAGAAAAAAATAGGATCGATCAGACCCCGATAGGTAAATGATCAACTTACCACCCTTCCTTTCGGAGGAATTCAAAAATACTATGATGGCTCCGTTGCTTTATATATTTATTATATTTTTTTGTCTGTGATTTGTCTGTGATTCAGCAATCCCAAAGTTGCTTTTTTATTTGATCAAATAAACTAAGGAAAAAAGAATCTTGTTTTTTTTCGCTCTATAAATATTGTTAAGAGACCTCTGGTGTGAAAAAAAGTTTGTGACGCTGAACTGGACTTCCGATAATAAAATCGGAAATACCTTTTTCTCATATTACTCTCTCGATACATAAT